ACTCGCTTTCTAGATGATCCCTCTAGAAGATTAGAAGATGGGAGTTCTAATAATCTTCTAGTTACTTCGTTCTTTATCTCTATTTTAGAGAATCCTGAGGAAAAGATGTTTTTTCTACCGAGCTAAAAGAATAGAATAGATGCCTCTAGTAAACTAAAATCATCCTTTTTTAGCCATTTTGCTTCAATTTCTTCTCTACAAAAAAAATGGAAGATTTAGTTACGATTAGAAATCCACCTTTCTATCTTCATCCATAGATTCTTTACTCATACTCATTGAATTGGAAGTATTGATCCAATAAAAAAAAATTCTGTTTCGTAATTTCATAATCCAAATTTGCAATTTCTAATTGAACCTTGGATACAAATTATGAGAATTTGAAAATTTTCTCAAATTTGTCATTGAGAGGGAAAGGGTTAATTCCTTTTAAGAAATAAAGTTTTTCATCAAATTGGGGATCTAACCGAGGCGAGGGATCCCTTAACTCTTAAAGAACGAATCACACTTTTACCACTAAACTATACCCGCTACAATCCTATTATTGTATCTAAATGGAACTTTTGTCGAACAAGAAAATAGAATCGTTTGATTCTTATTTTTCATTTTAAATGAAGTCTTTCTATTCTAGTGAAATTTCTAGTGAATTTCTTTTTATTGAATCTTTCATATTTTCCCTACTAGGCTAATTGATTAGCATTTTGAAAAACCTGGTTTATCTTGTATCTATCGATTTCTACAATTTGTAGAAATTTTTCTATTATTTGTATATATTGTATTCTATTATTTGTATATATTGTACAATTGTATACATTATATATGGATTCCATTCGATTTTTTCGATTTTCTTTTCTTTTCGAATACCCCACCCAATTTTCTTTTCCAATTTTCTTTTCGATTTTAATAGAATAAAATCAATAGAATATTAACTATATCTAAAGATACCTCGAAACCAAATAACATATACCCCACAACCAAACTATAAAAATATAAGTGTGACCTTAGGAAAGAAGAATTCATGTATTCAGAAAATAAAGACATTTTCTTTCTAAAAAACCTTGGGTTCATCTTATAAATACAAAGAAGAACTAAAAGAATGATGTATTTCCTTAGTACAGACCAAGAGAAATATGCAACAAGTTGAATGAGTCTATGCTTCATGCTAAAATTCTCAATTTAATTTTAAAAAGAATCAAAGTTTCATACTTTATTTATTAAATAAAGTATGAAACTTTTTCTCTATATAGAATTTGAATAGAATTTGAATAGAATTATATATAATTTTACAGGTATAGTAAAAAAACAGATAGAGAATAGGAAATTTCAAATTTCCTAGGGATTTCTCAGTCAATAGAGTCAAGTCAATAGAATATTATCGAAAAAATATGGAATTGTCAAGAGGAAGCAATCCGGATTTTATGTGGAATCTAACTAGACTAATTAGAGTCATTTTTTCTTTCTAGTTACTATTATCTAGTTACTATTTTTTAAGGAGAGATGGCTGAGTGGACGAAAGCGTCGGATTGCTAATCCGTTGTACGAGTGATTCGTACCGAGGGTTCGAATCCCTCTCTTTCCGTTTTTGTTGATTACTTACTAGTTTCTTTCGAATTTTTTTGAACTCCATTCTTTTTCATACTTAAGAAAGATAAAAAAATCCTAAGAGAATTTCCAAAATAAAGTAAGGAAACTCTTTTTTTATTCTTCGCGTCCAGGATTACGACCCGGATCATTCGATAGAAATCCAAAAATGAAGAGAGAAACAAAGAATATCACTACTGTGTAAACGAAGAGTTTGAGAGTAAGCATTACACAATCTCCAAGATATTAAAAAAAAGAGAATAGATTCTCCCATATATCCTATTTTGACTTTGACACCGAAAATTTGAGTAGGTTCTCTAATCTAAATCGAAAATTCTTTTTAGAAATAACGAAGTGATTCAAATTTGTTAAGGCTATCCAACACTTTAATGTATTTGAATCGAGAGTTCATACTATAAGACTTATCTGATCTAATCTATTCGAATTTTGTTTCTCGAATAACTCTTTTCTTTTTTTTTTAGGACAAGACTGAAAATCTTATCGAAAACTTACAGCAGCTTGCCAAACAAAGGCTAAGAGAAAAAAGAGTACAGGTATGACTGGCATAAAATCTATGATTGGACTTAAAAAAGAGTAGGCCTCGGGCAATTTGGCGAATAAAAAATGACTCGAAAAAAGGGCAGAATTCAGGCAGATACAGATCAAACTAAAGATATTAAGCATAGCAGACATTTTTTCTTGAAGATAATTGCATTTTGATTGAGTTATTGGTATAAGATAGGGGAAAGGGAAAGAAAGCAAAATAGATCAAAACTACTTCTTTTTTTTTTTGAACTTACTCAATCAAAAATCCTTCCATTCTCCAAAGAGAATAGAAGAAATCATACTTTCATACATTATCTTACATTGAATTAGATGGAATGATCAAGAAATTCCGTTTAATTCTATACTACATGTGTAAAAAATACCAATCTAATGGATTTTTGTACTGAAATTGACGAACAAACAATAACTAACAATAGTAGTGTTTAGTTATAGTTATATAGAAACTACATTTTAGTGGGGCGTGGCCAAGTGGTAAGGCAACGGGTTTTGGTCCCGCTATTCGAAGGTTCGAATCCTTCCGTCCCAGAGCATCTGTATTTTATCATACAAATGCTAAGCTAAGGCTAAAAATGTATTGCGGTAAGAGTAAAAAGAACTAGTATTTCATCTAGATCTCTTTCATTTTATACTTAAGCAAGAGAGTCTTTTAGGATTCTAAAAATAAAAGAAAAAGAAATGTCTTTTTTGTTCCTAACGCCCCATCCCCGTAGAATCGTGGGTGAGTTAATCAACAATAAGAATACAAGATGTTAATTTCCATATCTGTCCAAATCTCATGTCGAATATTGAATATTATTAAAAAAGAATCAAGTTACATACAGAATCAAGTTAGAGACATAATAGATTTTTTTTGAACTGTATTTTTCGCTATTTTCTATTTTTTTCTTTCCTAATCTAATGAATTAAGTCTATATGCAAATGAAATTCGATTATTCTCTACTCTAAATGCTGCTATCAAAAAAGAAATAGATTCTAATAGAGATATTCTAGCTATATAGTTCTAGATATATAGTATAGAATACGTATAAGTAGAGTATAACTTTATACAGATTTAACCAATGACTATTCATGATTCCATAATGGAATCAATTGTACACCGGTTCCAAATAGAGGAGTGTTATGGTCAAACTTCGTTTGAAACGATGTGGTAGAAAGCAACGTGTGTCTTGAAGGACATGATCTGGTGTGGATTCTTATATCCATCATTTTTTTTTCCAAGAAAAAGAGTGCTCTTGACTCGACATTCTCTGTTCTATTATACTAGAACCCGCATTTTTTATTTGGTTTGTTTCATTTTCAAATAAAAACGAGTACATAATGGAGCTCGAGTAGAAAGTCTTAATTGATTTTTTAAGAGCAAGAATCTAGGGTTAATCTCAATCAATAAGTTAGAACAACTTCGTAAGTATATCTTTGCTAGAGAAACCGGAAGGCTTCAATCTCATCAATCAAGTTTTCACTCCAAACAAAAAGGAAAATTTGTTGGAATTGAGAAAAAGAAAAACTTTTCGAGAAAAAGTATATTGTGCGAGTTTCTATGATTCTTTTGTTTGATAAACAATCAAAAAAGGGGTATGTTGCTACCACTTTGAAAGGATTAGAGATCAACGAAGTAATGTATAAACCTAATGATTCAAAAAAAGATAAAAGATTCCGAAACAAGGTAAGACCTTTTCCATTGTCAATTATATCAAGGACTAGATTGGAATGAAGAATTCCAGTATAGTCTAAATAAGTTAGACAAAGACAAAAAGGGGTTAGAGACTACTCAATAAAAAAAATTCTAAAAGATTTTCTTTTGAGCTATTTGAGAATTATTCAACTTGAGTTCTGAGTACAAAGGTTTTTTCAAATTGAGTTCTGAGTACAAAGGTTTTTCAAAAAAAAAGAAGAATAGAAAGGGGACTAAATTACTAGTCTAATTTTTTGATGATTTTATGGATCTACTTTTCATTCGAATTTGATAGAAAAAAAAAAGAACGAAAAGAAATCCTTTTTCTCGAGCCGTACGAGGAGAAAACCTCTTATACGTTTCTAGGGGGGTATTATTTAGATAATCTATCCCAATGAGCCATTTATCGAATCGTTGCAATTGATGTTCGGTCCCGAAGAGAAGGAAGAGATCTTCGGAAAGTGGGTTTTTATGATCCGATAAAGAATCAAACTTTTTTAAATGTTCCGGCTATTCTATATTTTCTTGAAAAGGGTGCTCAACCTACTAGAACTGTTTATGATATTTTTAAAAAGGAAGGGATTTTTAAAGAACTTTGCCTTAATGACTAACCAAGCCAAATTCAAGAAAAAAAGAAGTTAATTAAATTCAAAATTCAAAAATAGATTTAGGTGATATATGGTTTGGTAGAATACTCTCCTTCTTATTCCCACCTCCTCTTACTCTATTCCGGCCTTTTTCTTTTTGTTCCCATAGGATTTTTCTTATTGTTTTCTTTTCTTTTCATAGGATATTGTTGTTATAATGAATGATTCTAATTCATGTTATTAATCTAAGATGTATATTAAGTCAATAAATGAAGAAATTTCGATTCACCAAGTCAATAAATGAGTTGGATCTAGTAATAGAGAATATAGCAAATTTGGACATCCCTTTCATTTTATGTTTTTCCTTGGAACTCTACTACTAATTCATTCTAATTAATTAATAAAAAAAACAAAGAATCAAGCTTGCTTAGTTTATTTATTTGGTGGATATTTATTGAGCTTTTTTTTCTTATAGCTACATCCCTTTAAGTACCAATGCAGCTTAGTTAGATAGCGCCAATCCAACACAAGTTCTTTTATTAGACTTTATAGATACTTAGATTTTTGATTTCTATCAAATTCGATTTCTCTAAAATGGATTTTTCTATTTTTTAGGCTTATTAGATTTTCTAATTTCCTACAATTTCGATATTTAAAGAGGAATTAGATATTCCAAGTATATATATTATATATATATATATATATATTCTTATTTCTTTTCATTTCTTGATTGAAAATTTGGATTTCATTTCCAATTTGGATTTTCTGACTTTGTTTTCATTCTTTTGCATTTGGTTTTTTTAACATACATATTGACAAGAGTGTAATGAACGAATATAATTCAATGGTAACTAGATCTATATTTTTTTAGATACTTTATCTAAATATCGGTGGGGTCCTATGTCCAATCTAATACATAGTTTTGGTTTTTTACTTTATTCAATTCAAGATGAAATTCAAGAATTCGTTCCATTTTCTGTGAGACAAAACCAAATTCTTGAGAAAATAATGGTCAATATTATAATTATACCGTTCTAACTTTAACGATTCTAAGTATTAAGTATATTCTAAGTATTAAGTATTCCTAAGATTTTATATTTCTTTTTATTTAGAAATTGGATTTTGATTCGAATAATAGAATATATTCGAATATTAGAAATAGTTAGAATATGTATAGAATATAAATAGCTAAGAGCTAAGAATATTGAAACAGAATATCTAAGAATTGAGGGGTAGAGTTTTTTAGAATCTCTTTTATTTACAAATTTCTTGTAGTTTCATTTGAACCCTTGCTTTGTTTTTCGAAGTGATTTTTTGATTCCGACTGTATCTATATACATTGTTTGGGTTGCTAACTCAACGGTAGAGTATTCGGCTTTTAAGTGCGGCTAGGATCTTTTACACATTTGGATGAAGCAAGGATTTGTCCACACCATCGGTAGAGTTTGTAAGACCACGACTGATCCTGAAAGGAATGACTGGAAAAAAGAGCATGTCGTATCAATGGATCATTATGAGACTATTTCGTTCTTAGGAAATCGGTACAAAACTTTGTTTGAATCCTTGGAACGACGTAAAATGAATCCAAAGTTGGGTCGATTGAATACATGGATCGAGCCCTATGGTTCTAATTGTAGGAAAAAAAGCAACGAGCTTCTGTTCTTAATTGGAATGCTTACCCGCCCTGATTAAATGTTAAAAATAGATTAGTGACTGATGCGGGAAGGTTTTTTCTTGAGAGTGGATTATCCATTTTTTTTAGCGAATCCTAACTATTAGCCATTCCCATTTTTGAGTGGAGATGAATGTGTAGAAGAAACAGTATATTGATAAGGATACTTTTTCCAAAATCAAAAGAGCGATCGGGTTGAAAAAATAAAGGATTTCTAACCATCTTCTTAGCCTATAAAGTTAGATGGAAAAAAGATAGAGAGTCCGTTGATAAGTTTATTTGTCTCCGAGGTTTCTATTAGTTCTTACTAAAATACCTTGTTTTGACTGTATCGCACTATGTACTATTTGATAACCTAAAAAACCCTCTACTTTGACTTTCGTTTCGGGTCTTTTTTTTTTAATGGAAGAATTCCAAGGATATTTAGATCTATTGAGATCTTGGCAAGACAATTTTTCATATCCACTTCTTTTTCAGGAATATATTTATGCATTTGTACATGATTTTGATTTTCATAGGTCTATTTTGTTGGAAAATAGAGGTTATGACACAAAATACAGTTTACTAACTGTGAAACGTTTAGTTACTCGAATGTATCAACAGAATCGTTTGAGTCTTTCTCTTAATGATTCTAACCAAAATGAATTTCTTGGACACAATAAAAACTTGTATTCTCACCTGATCTCGGAGGGATTTGCAGTCATTGTGGAAATTCCATTTTCTATGCAATTCAAAAGTTTTCTAGAAGGAACAGAACTTCCAAAAAAATTTCAAAATTTACGATCAATCCATTCAATATTTCCTTTTTTAGAGGACCAACTTTCACATTTAAATTATGTCTTAGATATATGGATCCCCTCCCCCGCCCATCTGGAAATATTGGTTCAAAGTATTTGCTATTGGGTAAAAGATGCCTCTTGTTTGCATTTATTGCGAGTCTTTCTTTATGAGTATTGCAATTCTAATAGTCTTCTTACTAAAAAATCTGTTTACAATTTTTTAAAAAGAAATAAAAGATTCTTCTTGTTCCTATATAATTCCCGTGTGTGTGAATATCAATCCACCCTCGTTTTTCTCCGCAACCAATCCTTTCATTTACGATCAATATCTTCCGGAACCCTTCTTGCACGAGTATATTTCTACGGAAAGGTAGACTATCTTCGAAAAGTTTTGACTAAGAATTTAAAAGGTATCCTATGGTTCTTTAAGCATCCTTTTATGCATTATGTTAGGTATCGAGGAAAATGGATTCTGGCTTCAAAAGGTACACCTCTTCTGATGATTAAATGGAAAAATTACCTTATCCAGTTCTGGCAATGTTATTTTTCTCTATGGTCTCAACCAAGAAGAATCCATATTAATCAATTCTCAAACCATCCCATTGACTTTCTGGGTTTTGTTTTCAGTGTGCGACTCACGCCTTC